TTCCATTAGTGAATCGTTATAGCATTTTGTATCGATAGCGCTTCTTTTTGAGGAAATTCCGTCTTTGATCCATGCTTGCGATCTCGGTTGTGAAATTTGCATTTTCTGGTAATGGTTTTCTTTTTCTTTAGGGAATGAATGTTGTTCCTTTGTTTCATCGCATAGTTTTGCCCAAGTCTGAAGATAGAGATAGATATGAATCATCCGCTGTGGAAGGAGATGCGGCACTTGCCATTTCATCCCTAGCCTTCGTCTCGTATAGGACATTAGTTCAGGTCAGCCCCTTGGTATGCTAAGATCAGTATCACGCGTAGGTGAATCATTAAATGAAGAATTTGCCAATTTTGATTTTAGTTATCGAGTGTAAATCAATGTTATGCCTTTTTCAGTGTTAGAAATATGATTGAAACCTTCACTTTCGAACCCTGTGAGGATTCAGCTTCCAATTGAGTCGGTGTGTTAAGTATAGACTTTCCAAATACATAAATAGGAAAAACATTCGACGTTTTGTCTCTTTTTTTCCCAATGCTGCCATAAATATAAGAAATAATAGAAAGAAGCGGCTAAGCCCCTGCTTGATAAAGCAAAACTAAAATGCGGGTAGCTCGATCGCTTCGATTGGTTTCGGTCTAATCAATGAATGTATAGGGGTCCACCTAATCTTTCCGCAGGTACGATCTAGACGACCACATTCCTGTTCGCCCAATTGGGCTAATCAATCCAATGGCTTCGCCCGTTCCAGTCCCGTTATAGAAGGGGCTGGATATTCGGAGCCTATAGATCCCGCGTCGGATTGATCTGACTCCAGCGCCACCCCCACGAAATCTTTTTCTTTGTTTCTTATATGGAAGAATTCTTCTTCTATGCCAAAATTCCAAGTTTATTTCTTTCTCCAAGTCTTTGACTTTTCCGGTTTGCTTCTTGAACTTGAACGACCGGTTGTTGAGTCTTATTCCCCCATATGATCTGAGAAAGCCTCTTCTTCGTAAGAAAGCAAGGGCTAAAGCTCAGGGATGGAAGCCAAAACAAAGCGAAAGAAAACAGCATTCAAAGTGGAATGTCTAATTTTGTGGTAAGAATCGCCATTCGTAACCGCTGAAGCAGGAAGATCTGATCGCTACCCCTGAGTGAGAGGGGGTGTTTTCAGAGCAATCAAAGCAATCACGACGAACGAAAGAGGGCCGGATTCGCAAATGTGTGTTCTCGGGTTATGGATTTAACATAGTATAAATAGATTCGGCAAGAGATTGCGCGGCATAAGACTCTCTCGACCTGTTAAGCCCATACTGAAATTCCAGGACATTCATGAATCTACTCGAGCTCTTTGGCAGTATTAAGATCCCCTACCCACCTTTCATGTAAAAAGGCGACTCGCAAATGTTTATGGTTCTAAGGGCAAGTACCTCCTACTAAACGTCCTTATTGAAAACGAAAGCGACACCCCTTGCTGAAATAAGATTCAATAAAGCAGACCACTTTTTTTCTTGGGCCGTAGAGAATAAAACATCATTTCCCCCGGAAAAGAGGATAAGAATCTGATGTCGAAGAGGGATATAATTTTCCTTCAATTCATTATTGAACCAAGTAGTGGCTCTTTCCCGACCGGATGTTATCTAAATCCGGGAAGATGGAAATAATCCCTAAAAGTCTCAGTCGCAAGCAACCTAAATATGGCACATGTCGCAGGGCCCCACTCGGATGACTGGTTTTGAGGAAAGGAACTAGATCCTTACGTACTACGTTTTTAAGCTAGTCTGATACCCGAAGGCTCTTGTTTAGAGTAGAGGTAGGTCTCTTTTGGAAGCGTTCGCCAGTGACTAGAGATAAAGATAGCTCTATCTAGTTCAGTTACTTCAGTTCAGTGACCAGCACGAGACTCTAAATCAATCTTCTTTCACCGGAGGAGAGTAAGAAGAAAACCAACTAAATCGGAATCAAATAAATCATATGATTTATTAATTAATAATATTCTGATAACTGAATTACGATCCTGATCCTATTGGCTCTATAGCGTAAAAGGTCTTTCTTCATGAACTAGATCCGGAGCTGGAAATAAAGAAAACCTTTCTTCCAAAGCTGTGCACATTAGATTGCCTTCAAAATCCACGATCAGGCCGGAGCTATATCACCCCTCTCTTTCTTTACAGTCGAGAACTTCGTGCCTATAGGGGGAGTCACTAAGACAGCAGCGATAGAAGAAACTTCCTTCGCTTACTCTGATCCTTCTTTTAGTTTTAGTGAAACAAGCAACGGCTGACGACGAGTAGGGCGCACGTTAGCGAAAGCCGTTGCTTGTTCGTTCGAGCTACTGCGTAACCTTTTGGTATTGGATTAGCCTAGTGCTTGGTTGGGCTAAGGTAGGAAGTGACTCGACCGAATTCATTTCTTATATCAGACTTTATCAGGGAGGAGCTCAATTCAGAAAGTGGAGCAAGTATGTCGGATGAATATCTGGTTGAAGTTAGAGTTCGCAGTCATTCTGCGGGTTCCCTTGCAGATAGTTGGGTTGCCTTTGTTTTGCTGTCGGGCCTCTTTCTTTGAAAGACGGGTTACGGGGCAGCCTGCGGGTGAGACAGTATTCAGTTAGTTTTCAATCCAGCCAGAGTAAAAGGCTAGGTCGAGAGAGGAAATAGGTTCATACTGTAAGCTTTCATCATCATGTAAAGAAAGGGCTAAGCCCTAGTCTTTTCTAATTTCCAAACGAGCTAGTGGAAGCAGTCCTTTTATTTCCCTTACCTTTACTCAAGACCAGGCTGGCTAGTCATATTCAGAGCTAGAAATAACTATCATTTCCTAAACTTTCAATCGTCCAACTGAACTTGGAAACCCTAGTGTGGGGGATTGAATAAGTAGTATGTTGCCGTAGAGCTTTCAGTACGAGTGAAAACAAGTCAAAGCCAGCTGGTTCTCAGACAAGCGCATACAGTGAGACAGTTTCAGTGAACCTTTTTTCGTGGGCCATACGAAGGAAGATGAAGAGGGGCTAAGGTATGCGGTACCGTTGACCTGAAGTGCTTAGTAGATGGGATGAGAATACACAGGAGGTAAGTTCAAGCCCAATTGGGGCGGACCCTATGTAGTCAAACACGTTTTTTGCCAGGAAATTCGTCTTCGGTACGGACGCATCCAATGCCGGATGGATGAACTTCAAGGGATTCACTTCCCTTTCCCAAGTGCGATTCTATTCATATGCTTAAATCTTCATGATCTTGTTTCGCCTCCGAGGAGATGGGGAATAAAGACTTTGATTTGGCTCATTGCATCCCAGGGATATAGATATGGGAAGTCCGCTGGATAGACATCGGAACAAAGAAATGGAGATAGAGATGCCTTGTCAGTGGAACATGAAATAGATTGCTTAGCAGGTGCAGGAGATGGGGGTCTCGATAGGAAAGAGGAGACTCAGGAAACTCCAACAAAGCGAGAAGAGCTTCAAACCTTCTGTCAAGACTCAGTTAGTTACAATAAAATAGACTTTGTTGGCAGGGAAGGAGACGCTCTTTCTAAGCTTTAGGTTACTATGTTGTAGCTTGAACTGGTTCAATAAGAAGGATTTACGTTCTGATCGTCTCCATCCTCTCCTTTTCTTATTTGAAGTAATGCAGTCTTTATTCGATAGGTCATTTGCTTCTAGTGTAGTAAATTCTACACTAGCCTGTAACATATTTGATGTTCCCTTCGTCAAGAAGAGACCATCTACTTTATCTTTTGTTGCAGGGCAACCTCTCGGAGACTACTCTTCCTGGCCTTTATTTGCCTTATCCCACCGTGTGGATTTGTGCAGAAGAGGTCTACCCTGGTTCCCGCTTCATTGACTACCCGGGATGACGTTGTGATAGCTTCTCGATATGAGCAAGCGCTGGAGAGACTTGGAGTAACTATTTCACATATAGTAAGTCCCTGATTTCCAGCACTGGCGCTTTTGAGTTTGCTAAGAGGTTCCGAGTCAAGGGAGGCACAGTTGATTTATCTCCTGTATCTCTTTCTGCACTTAAGAACTTCTACCACCCGTATGGTCTAATGACCATTGCCGACTGATATTCTGTGCGGCGCTTTTCTACGGTTGCCCGTATCGGTGGTGCTAGCTATCGTCAGCTAGCAAAGCCCGACTCCCCAGATACTGTCCTCGTGTGGTAACCACTCCCGATCGCACCGAGTTTTGCGGCTCGCGGCGGTCTGGTTAAAGAGTAGGGTTCCCTTTGACTTATGGCTTGGTCTAGCAACTGAGCCCTTTTCCAAGGTGGAATCAGAGTCTCACTCTTCAGAAAGCTTCTAATTTTAGCTCATTTTCCTTACTTTAACAAGTAAGCAACGAAACGCCCCTTGGGCTAGAAATTTTTGACTAACTAATCAAATAGCTAACGTGGAATGAAAGCGGAGGAGATACCGCTTGCAACATCTCATGTACATGCATACAGCTACTTAATATATAAAAAGACTTGGAAATCGAAGCGAAGGACAACCAACCAATGCCATTCAAAAGAGAAGTACACCTTGCCCTTAGGAGTACAGTTAACTAGTGGTCGTAGATCAGTATTGGACTTCTTTTCCCAACTCCGTGTTTTTGGCCCTACCTGGATTTCTAAGTTAGGGCCGGCTTCAAAGTTGACAAAAATCTTTCTCTATATAGCTGGGATTTCTATGGGTAGATCGGCTTGAGCTACGTACTCTTTCTTGTGGATGATCCGCTGGAGCTATGCACTGAACCTTAAGGTCTTCCATCAGCATCAGTCACGAATCAAAGGGCAATCTTTCCTCCCTATCCCGACCTGCGCGTTTGGAACTAGTCGTAGTATGGCATTTTGGTCCCGTTTAGCAGCTAAAGAGCACGTCCAACCGGCAGGAGATGCCTTTGAAAAGTATGGTATAGCAAGCTGTTTAGCTACTTGTATCGATTTGCCACAGTGTGGTTAGATACAATGCGCTGGCAGCCTCAGTTTGGCAGGATAGGAATGAAGGTTTACACAGACTTGTTGAGAGCTGAAAGCGAGCCCATAAACTGATTGATGATATGGTTTAGGCCTTATCCTATACTGCAAGGGTGCTTACAAATGGAAGCCCATTTCCTCACCCGAAAGAAGGAATGATTGCATAACCTCTCAAAGCACGCGTTCATATTCTCTTTCGTTATAGTATGTACTGCACCTTTATATTCTAATATAAAAAAAAAGAAATAAGATTTTTTTCCTAAGCTAGCCCTGGTTGTATATGGTGGCTTAAAAGCTCCAATCCCGCAAAGAGAACAACCCCTGTGGGCAATCAGTTACTGCCTACTAGACGATTCTCGGCATCAATGCTCCTGGAAATGGCAAGATCCGATATGTCACCACTTTAGTCAATAGCACCGGAGTCGAGAACAGGGGCGTAGCGGGGCATTCGAGAGCAGCCTATTCTGTCTGTAGCAGCTTCTTCTTTCTAAGGCAGAGCCTTTAGAGACTCGTACAAAGAAGAAAAGAAGTTCCATGACATGGCACTTGCCTTCCCTTACTAATACTAAATTGCAATCATTCCCTCCCTCACATGCATTTGCAACAGATTCTAACTAAGACCGGTAATCCCCGGCCATTCTCGGCATCTTCACTAGTAGCCCTTCTTCTCTGCATGCTAAGGCTCAGTCTTTCGTTATAGTTACCCCTTCTTCACTCTTCCTCTTTCAAGCAAAGTGGAATTAGGCTCATTCCCCAGGATCACTGAACTTGCTTGTCCCTATATTCATGCTTGGGCTTCTTATATCTCCTGAAGTCAAGCAAGGGCGCCAAGGATAAAAAAGAAAGAATGCATTTCAAATGATATGCCCAATTCGTATTCTGAAGAAAGAAGGGCAGATTTTCATAAAATTGAAATCAAAGACCTCTTTCACATAAGAAAGTGAAGGCGGGCTTGGCTCTGATTTCACATTGAAGAGGACCGGACAATGAATTGCTTGAGTCTGCCTTCATAGATCACAATCACATGGGAGGCTTCGGCCAGCCCTCTATCAGTGGGCCTACTTTCATTAACCATCTCTGCTGCTAGATTCTGGATTAAAGGATAAGAGACTTGGATATCGAGGACCTTCACCTTCTTGAGCTCCACATTCACTGGCTTAAGAGCTAAGGGATTCGGAGGTCCTAATCGAACTAAAGAACAAAAATCAGTCCATTAAGCCCTTCTCCATTCTATACCGTGGGAGAAAAGTTGACCTTCCTGAAGTCTTTTCCATTCCCAGACGTTTACAAGCCCTACTAGGGATAACATAGAGTTGCTTATCTAGTGTACCCTAAATCTAAGTAAAAAAAAGCTTCTAGGATAAATCTGGCATTCATAAAGCTATAGCGAGACTGTTATAAGTTTCCGAGAATGCTGCATTGGCTAGTGCCTTGTATCGGCAGAGGGCAGGTTATGCACGTGAAAAAGAATGAAAGGACACTTTGAGTTGGAGTTGGCTTTCCTGAAGAGCTTTTTTATCTCCTTTTTTCTATCTGGGAAAGCTGCTTTTCTCGCTAAATCTTTATTCTCTACTCGCTACTCAATCGATAGCGTATGTAGATAAGATAGTGGCTTTTGCCTCCGCTTTCTTTTTTCCTTGTACTTTGAACCTTGTAAGCAGACAAGTCAGTTGATTGGTTTTTGCACATAAGCTGCAGGAAGGGAAAAAGTCAAGCTATTAGTAAAGCAATGAAAGAGGAAAACCTAGTACTGAGGGAAATTGTGAATCCAACGGTACTAGCACTGGTAAAAAGCCTATCTCCTACAGGGACTCCCTCCTGGGCAAGACTGATGAAGAATGTGAAGCCCTTGTGGAAGCTGACGAGCAAATATGGAATGAGGAAGATCTTTGCTCTACCACTATTACTGAGGAGCTTAAAAAGATGATGGAAGTTTACCCGGTTCTGGAGGTCACGGATGAAGAATGGAGGAAATCCTGTAAGCCATGGAGGAAAGCTTTAGTGCTTACCCTTCTTGGCAAGAAAGGGAGTTTCAGAAATCTCAAGGATCCCGCCTCTGGAAGATTTTCAACTTTGAACTGATAGATATTTTGTGCCCTGGTGGCTAGATTCGCTACGGACAGGGACTATCTCACAGTCTTGCATGGAGGGCCGTGCAACGGGGGGGCTCGTCGTCGAAGACAAGAGCTGAGACAAGAAGTACGGATAGATGGTTCATTTCATGTCTAGTCAGGTCTCGAGAGCGCGAGTGGAAGATAGATCTGGAATGTCAAGAGCCAGCCGAAGACGACATGCAAGTGAGTAAGTAAGTAAGTAAGTAGGGCAGTCGTCAGAGCTGTAGTCATTGTCAGTAGCAGAAGCGTCAGCCGCTGGCCATGCTGTGTAAGACATTGGTGGTCGAGCGATAGGCTTTAAATCTCGGCCGGGGCCAAGAGAACTGAGGGATCATGTCACATCGCCGATGACCGTTGTTTAGTTATCCCTCCTTAAAAAGCCTATGAACTTCTGTCAATGGACGGTCAACTCACCTTACGCGACGATAGGGTCGACGCGGGCATTGAGAACGTAGAAGGGGCTTCCTCAGCTACCGGGGAACGCTGCGACGAATGCCAATGCAGTACCTCACACTTGCGTCCACCCCTAGCCGTACCACATTAATCGTCAGCCACGGGAGATCGTCCTGCCTAGCTCTCCTTCAGGAGTTGCCGCACATCGAGACTGGATCGCATCACGCTCGTCCTTCGCTATCAACAGCCGGCTCCTGGCGGTCAAAACCTCTTTTTCCTGTAGAGGAGAAAGGACCGGTCAGGCACTGCTGCGAAAGGCAATGATGCGTGCCGCACTCATGAGGGACTGCCTATGTTGTTTCATTCCCAAGCCACTTTCCTTCCATTTTCTCCTAGACCCAACCACTGCCCTTGTTCCAAGATCTCACTTCATTCACGTATCTGCCTCCTTTGTTTCAGAGCGCGCTTAAAAAGCTCCTGCTTTTGGTCTCCCTTCGCTAGCTCTGCTTTATTGCCTCTTGTCTTAGGCTAGCTATTAGCCAAAGGTTACCGGCAACTCTATTCCCGACTACACAACGTTAACCCTTGCTTGGCCCTTCCTCTAAGGCTTGAGATGCATATGAATCAGAAATCGAAGAACGGGATGCTTTAATTTAAAAGGAGGATGGCAATTTTCTTCAAAGTCAACAGGTATAAGCTTTCGATGGAAGCGCTAGGCAAACCTGTAACAGAATACGGGTCGAGTAGCAGATCCAAAAGATAAGGCCCCGGTAGAAAGATAGAAATTGGGGCACCGTACCCTAGGTAGGTCCTCTCTTCTCTATATACTATATCCCCATACCTCTCCTTCTCTTCAAAGATAGGGAACTCCAAGCCATCAACATTTGGGAAAACAACATACCTTGATGCAAACCTATATTCCCCTTAAACCTGCCCACCACCCATGAAAAGAAAGACTACATAGGGCCTCCTCAGCCCACCCGGGTGAAAGGGGAAGAGCTAACTACAGGGTTAGCCGCTACTAATACTAACCACGGGTAAGATTCACTACCTAGCTGCACAATTACATTGTTCCATCGGGCAACCTTTGAGTAGAGGAGGGATCGAAACCTAGGTTGTTGCTCAGGTCTCAGGCGAAGTTCTTTCGGTCGATGAGCCTGTATCCGTATCCGTCCCAATGCTTTCGTCTCAGGGAAAGGGCTCAAGCTGAGAAAGCTACGATTATGCTTGAACGGGCTCAATCTCAGTTAATGGGCTATATCCTGATATCTATTTGAATTTAAGTAATTACTTGGTCGATAGAGATTGATTTTTCTTTTAAATCCCTATTGAATTGGGCTAGGAAGCCTCTTCTACCCATGAATCGGGCTAGGGTAAGCCACTGATTCTCGTTGGTTGCACCTAAGGATTATTAAGGTAAGGTGCCCTCTTTGTGCCCTATACCGTTCAATCCCCACTTGCATGAAAGACCTTCTTTTGGCTGGTTTTATAGCGTTTTGAGGACATAATCCGATGGCTTCTCTGCGACAGGGTCAGATGTCATTTCTAGAAACTTCTGATCTTTATGAGCACTAGGAAATATGAAATATTCCATAAGAAAAGTTGTTCGCGGAGGGTGGGTTGCATACTTGCCTGAGGGAAGGAGCTAGAATTTCATATGGATGAGTGGTCAGTCCAGATCAAGAGAGTGGGTTTGTGCTATCCGACACGCCAGATTTCTTACTTTTATCTTTGATTGCCCGGGAATCCCTACTTCTTATATCCTTTCTTCTTTGATATTTCATATCTCCTTTGAACACCCCCGAGAATCCCTTTAGTGGCTTCACCCCTTTCGAATTACGTATTTTATTAGGGATGTGCCTTCTTTCTTGCTCTTATAGTTCTGTATCTTATTTTTTGCGATGAAGATGGGTTGGCTTCTTACGTGTTGAGCAAAAACCCAAGGATATTTCCTATAGGTGTCTGTACTGAAAGGATTGGAAATGCTGTGACGCCATTAGCTCTGTGTACTTGTAGTGGTCCATCTTCCACATCCAGAGATGAGCGCTCTACGAATTAGAAAGGTACAGCTATATGATAAGCTTTTATTTGACTCGTCCCGGTGAACAAAGAAATGAAAGCATGTAGCTTTGACCCCTGAGGGATAGTGGAAGGTTGAGGCAGTTTAGAATCCCTTCGATAAGGGAGAGTCACCCTTTCTGAATCTTGAGGGTTCCCACAAGGTGAATTCAGTTCTATAAAGCTCTAATACTGACTTGACTATCCGCTGCTACTGACTCGTGAGAAAGGGCGATAGCCAGTTCAAACAAAATCTGAGACTGATCTGGGGCTGCCTGCTAGAAAGAAGGTCTCATCCTCACTTCAATCGTAACCTTCTCTTAGAGATTTTTTGATGAGAACAATTCTTTGTTCTTACTTACTTATGGGTATACTTTTCATTTAGCCCGAACTGTAGACATTGGAGCCCTCTTCCGAAAGAGTTGACTAGATGATGATCTTTCGTAATCTACTGGACTCATGAATTTACTACTTCGGGTGCTTCGCTTTATGTGTTGTTCATACATAACATAGGCTAGCCTCTTCTATTCCATTCCTTTTGGGCTTGAGGCTCATCTCACGATGTTCGTCTTGTCTGATTGTTTTTGTCTTGGTACGCTCCCCTTTGTTAAAGAAGTCCTCTATCTGCACACTAACCTGGGAGACTTTCACCCTGTTTTTCCCTTGATGCTTCTAAGCCGCTTTTAATTGGCCTGTGCCCGTTGATGAATAATCAATCCAGGCGTCACGTCAGCCGAGAAGACGGACTTGCTGGTATCGTCAAATAGAGTATCAAAGGCTTATTCCGCTCTAGTGGCAGGTTTCTCTCTAAAGGCGGTATCGAACTATCAACTGTCCATCTCATGAAGCTGAAGTTCATTCCACCCCCATAAATGGCTAACAACAGGTTTTCCCGAAAGGACCTTCTCCTCTGGTTAATCCTATGAATCGGTAATCGTAGTTGTCGTACTGTCAGGTGGAGTTCCGTCAGTGGGGATTACCTTCGGGAGCTAAGTCGAAGACCTCGGTGGTCTTGTGAGTCAACTTCGTTCGTCTACGCAAACTACGGAGCAAACAGAGGATGCTGCTTCATAGTGCCGATAGGAACTAAGGAGATGAAAGAAAAGAGACTTTAGCCGAAAGTGAAGGAGATGAAAGCAGATTTACCTCGGGGAAGGTGGTGCCAGCATAAGTGGGACGGAGCTTGCATTCAGGCCCAGCTAGCGCAAACTAAACAAAGAAACAAACACAAAGATGGCTCGACCAGACCCCGGAGCATCTGAGCTCGTTTCAACAGTATATCAAGTTGAATAATCAGCAGTGGATTCTCTTTCTTCTGTTTCTGAAGCAGCAGCCTCTGTTGCGGATTCCAACTCCACCTCCGGAACCTTACTTGGGGCAAGTTGCTTTGTCGCTCCTATCCTTTATCTTTATAGTCGAGTTGCTTCCGTATACAACACCTGAACTAAACTACTTTAATTCTGGCCCAAGCGTAACAAGGCTCCCTCAAACATGAGCCCCACCGAGCTCAGTCAAGGGAAGGGCCCCACTCATAAGCAGCTGATTTGTGTCAAGTTCGTGTAGTAGAATTCTGTTCTGTCACACTTGGCTACTTCGTCTCCTTAACGTTCGGCTAAAGAGAGTTAACTTAGTGGCGGGTCGGCAAACCGGGGGCTACGTCGGTAAACCATTTCCTGAACTTTATGACTCAGATTCTGATTCAACTAGATCCACCGATTCAACTCGCTTTATTGCATCTGTTCCAACATCCTTCGCTAAAGTGAAGTGGCTTTGAAGCCTAAATGCAAGGAGTTCCCGATTTACTAAGCATGGAACCGCTTACCGCTACCAGAAGAACGCCGTTTACTACGACCACCGACAACCAACCCTCGAGTACCGACCCTTCTTCCTTTCGTTGGATTTTCTGCATGTCCTATCTCTGGGTGAGACCCTTGCTGGCGCATAGTGAAACCGATAAGCGTTACGTACCTTCAGGGCACATGGAAAAGTGCTCTCTGGGATAAACCTTAGAATCCGTCTTTGAGGGACCAGAATCTTAAAAATCAACAAGATAATCAAACTCGTAAACAGAAGAAAAAGAATCTGCCAGCATTGCCATTGCGTCAACAACGGGCTTTCGAAGAAGGTTAAGAAGCAGAAGAGGTGGACTCTGAAGGTTGCTTAGCAGCAGAAGCTAGAGGAGAAGAGGAAAGCCATGGGGTCTGGTAGCTAGGTTCCAAATCCTTGGAATCAGCAGCAGCAGAAAGTGGACTTGGTCCTCGGAGCGAAAAGAAGGCAGGCTTAGTTTCGAGCTGGTCTATCCTCCCGGGACTTCTTTATTCGTCAATATCTATACCCCGTGACTTTCTTGCTCGAAAGAGATTGCCAGTGGAGCCCCAAAAGTTGCTATGAAAGGGCAGCGTGGCAAGCAGATATCTTGTTGTTCCCATGGGACACCTCCTGGAATGAAAGCAACTGAGGCGTATGTCCAGGTAATCTATTTCGAAATCTTGAACGAAAAGGCTGGACGAGATCTATATCAGATCCCGAGGGCGGGCGTCTGGGTCCTAACCAGAGCTTCCTGATAAAGGGGGTGATAAGTCCCCTAGGTTAAGAAGTGAAGGAATCAAGACCATATTGGTCACATAGTGATGTTTACTCACTATATGACTCAACCGGTCCTGGTGCTTCATGGCACACATGATCCACCAAGACATAGAAGAACCATTTCTATGTGCTCAGCAAACCAGTGTTAGAGGCTAGGAAAACCTCTACACCCAGGAACTGAGATCCTGGATGGTGCCAATAAAAAGAGAGCTTAGACAGATCTCGAATCATTGGAATTCACTTTGCTAAGCAGCAGAAATTGGACCTAAAGCGACGACGCTTGTCCGCCGATTCCTCTATTTATCTTATCTATTTGGATTCTATACTGTAAGTGAAATACTCTCTATTGAGTTAGTAAGGATAGGATTAGTAGCTAAACTCCCTAAACGCCCTCTAAGCTCTCTAGCCGCAGCAGCTTATCCGAACCTGCATTTCGAATAAAGCAAGGGGACTCCGCACTGCCTGCCTCTATTAGACAAGAAAGGAAAGCCCGAAAAGCCAGATCGGGATAAACGGGGACCAGTACTGACTAAAGGAAGCAATGCACGCCTTGGGAGCTCAGCTTACCTCAGAGGTTGCTCAGAGGAGAGCGGCTCATTATGCGACAAACTCATATGTCGCTGAATAGGTAGCTACTCTTTATAGTGATAGTGACCTCGGAAATGGGACACTTATTGGACCTATACAAGGCCCAGCAGCAGCTTCTCGAGACTACCGGAGCTACCTTATCAGACGAGGGAAGCTACCCACCTGCAAGAGCTAGGAGCTCACTGACGGTAGACCTTCCCTCTTATTGACTTCAACAAATGGGATCCATAGGACAAGGAAGGTTTGGAACCCTTCTCCCACGGGGGCTGACTTCCTTCGATCTCGGGCGGACTGGACTGACTTCCATACAGGGCAGGGGAAGGCCGGACTCTATTCCTGACTTGCGGCAGGTTTTAGCATTCTTTTAGCTCATATGAGAAAAGAACCGTAGGATCTAGCCTCTGGAAAGTCATCCTTATCCAAGCCCAGAGAAGGGAGGTCTATATAACGCCGCCAACTGCGGAGCCTATCCTATGCCTCTTAACAGTCGCGCTAGTGCTATCTATATATATAAATAGAATAGGGGCCTGCGCGCTAACGCTAAACCGAGTGCTTCGCTTGCAGCGAGTAAACCGAAACCATCCATGAGCCACCTCTTTGGCGAGAACTCGCTTTTCGGGTTGGTTGAATTCGACCTGCCTAGCCGCTGATGAAAGCATCCTTCCATTCCTTTCCTGCTGATCAATCCCTAAAGTGTTCAGCAATAGATCCATTCGGAGTCGAAGCGAATAACAGCTAGCTGTATTAACTAGCTGTCGCACCAACCGATCCTAATATCTTGTATACGGATTTATGACCGGTTGCACTAGAAATGAAATGAACCTTGAAATGGAAATTGATTTCATGACCGACTGAACGACGACTAAAGCAAGCCTTTCTTTCTTGCCATTTTCTGAATGCTGTGAACCTCTGGCGCTCGCTTTAGTGCTCTGTCCCTAATGGAATTGAATAGGAAGATCTGCCCATGATCTAGTGTTCCACATTTCTGGTATTGGAAGAAGGAAGCGTCTTTACTCCTACCCATGCTGATAGATCGGTTTACGCGCCTCTAATATTAAATAAAAAAAAAATGAAAGCTAACTGCAGGCCCCCGTACTATTGATATGGTCTGCTACTGTAACTAAGGCAGTACCTGTACTCTGATCCTGACCGGCCACGCCTAATCCCAAGCTATGAGCTGTCTCACGACGAACTATTCGAGCGAAAGCTCTGTTCCTTTCTCTTGCTAGGAAAACAACATGAGTGCTCTTCCTACCGACATTGATAAAGAAAATCATACTTACTACGCATTACTGAGCTGATCGGACTAGCTCCGTTCGCTTTGCTGGTTCCTGAATAACCAATTTTCTTTTTTGTGCCGGTACACAAGAATGCTTCAATGGACGGATCAAGAGAATGAATCAAGGGGAGGAAAAAGAGAACAGAGAAGTGGAATGTCTGAATGTCTCACATCGCAGCTGCTGGGAAGGAACCTCTTGCTTCACCTACTACGGAGTGGACAGATAGATGAACGAAGCTCTACTGACCACTCCACTCCACGCTAACCTGTGTGCTACCACTTCCATGCTCGCTCAGCTCAGTGAAACTCTTGCGCTAGATTACGTTTCGCTTAACTCTCGGGATGGAAGAATGGAAAGATCTAGTAGTTCCATGTCTGGTATTGAAAGAAGAAAGCACGCGCAAGAAGACTGCCTGTGACTCCCACTGGCACATATTGACAGATCGGTTACACCTCTACTATTGAAAAAATGACTGATCAAGCAGACCCCGCTTCGCTGCTCTTGTCTCTGTCACCAGCTTTTCAGATAAATATTGCCATGAATCTCTACCTTGACCTTAGCACGAGAGCGGCATATCGCTGGTCAAAGACCTTCTTTCCCTGTCCGTTGACGGATTCGAGAAACGAAGATTGGGCTTGTGAAAGGATTGCTGTCAAGCTCGACTCATAAGCATCAAGATCGCATGTTGGATCACTGCCAACGGATCATCATATAGCATGATTCCAACTCCTCCCGCTTCGCTAGTGAGCTATCCACTTCTGCTGTACTAACTAATATCCATGTTGATCTTGACCAGACACGAGCTATTGAAGCTCTGTTCCTAGCCCAACCCGCTTCCTCGCTTCACTTGCTGTTCGCTTCTATTCTACCCCCCGTCTGCCCACGCTCAACACGCCTTATTCGCTTTTCTAATGCGTTTTTAAGCTTCCCTCCTTCCCATAGGCAAGGGCCTTCCATACCTTTCTAAGAGCACTAAATCAAGCTTTAACTGACCACACCCACTCCCCTTAGTTGAAAATCTCTCATTCATTCTAGATCAGTTTCATACTTTTA